TCGAGGGGATACAATTTGACCCTAATCAACCGACTTTATCGAGAAAGATTACTTTTTTTAGGTCAAGAGGTTGATAGTGAGATCTCAAATCAACTTATTGGTCTTATGATATATCTCAGTATCGAGGATGATACCAAAGATCTGTATTTGTTTATAAACTCTCCTGGCGGATGGGTAATACCGGGGGTCGCTCTTTATGATACTATGCAATTTGTGCAACCAGATGTACATACAATATGCATGGGATCAGCCGCTTCAATGGGATCTTTTATCCTGGTAGGAGGAGAAATTACCAAACGTCTAGCATTCCCTCACGCTTGGCGCCAATGAGGCTTTTATTTGAGAGAAAAAAGAAGACTATGCCTTCGCCATATGAAATATGAATATTAAGTAATAATAGCATGGCACTTTGAATTCGATATAAGAAATTCTGTTTTCAAAACATTAGATTATGTATCGAGAGAGTAATATGAGAAAAAGGTATTTCCTATTTTATTATCGGAAGTCCAGTTCAGCGTCACAAACTTTTTTTCACACCAGAGGTCTCTTAACAATATTTATAGTATAGAGCGAAAAAAAAAAATTCTTTTTTCATTAGTTTATTTGATCAAAAAAGCAACTTTGGGATTGCTGAATGACAGACAAATCACAGACAAAAAAATATAATAAATATATAAAGCAACGGAGCCATCATAGTATTTTTGAATTCCTCCGAAAGGAAGGGTGGTAAGTTGATCATTTACCGATCGGGGTCTAATCGATCCTATTTTTTGAAGGTAAGGGTCAATTTTATTGTAGAGCCGTATGCAATGCATAATGCCCGTACGGTTGTTCGATTCTATCTTTTTTCTTGTTATTCTTTTATCTTTCTTTTATCTTCCCCTCATCGTGCGAAATAGAGAAACTTTTTATTATCTTATATCATCAGGGTAATGATCCATCAACCTGCTGGTTCTTTTTCTGAAGTAGCAACGGGAGAATTCATCCTGGAAGTGGGAGAACTGCTGAAACTACGTGAAACCCTGACAAGGGTTTATGTACAAAGAACGGGCAAACCTTTATGGGTTGTATCCGAAGACATGGAAAGAGATGTTTTTATGTCAGCAACAGAAGCCCAAGCTTATGGAATTGTTGATCTTGTAGCGGTTGAATGAGAATGCCTTTATTTCAATTTCACGTCAAGTCGTGATTTAAAATTCACCCTGCCGAGTTTAATATTCTATGATTTTTATTTACTATTGTAATTGTAATTCATAATCATCCGGTTAGGATCGATCTAAACCAGTCCATTATGTATATGATTCAACATGCCAACGATTAAACAACTTATTAGAAATACAAGACAGCCAATTAGAAATGTCACAAAATCCCCCGCGCTTCGGGGATGCCCTCAGCGTCGAGGAACATGTACTAGGGTGTATGTGCGACTCGTTCAGATCATGAACTAGAACAAAGGAAAGAGGACAATGTTCAAATATCAATGATCAAATAGGATAGAACGGAAAAACGAACTACATTTACTATCTAAAAATAAGAAAATGGATCATATCCCTTTTATTGTGTATGAAATTTATGGTTTCTATTGGTGTAAAACCACTCACCTCAATTCAAGATGAGAAGCAATTCTCCATTGGTAGCAAATGGTTATCCATTAAGCGGAGGAAATCTTAGTTAACCTAGACGCCTCTTGCAAGAACGGACTAACAGGGTCAGCTACCCAGCCAACTTTCATAATTAAATACCGTTACTGTATAGGTAGAGCTCGTTGTGAAAGACCTATTACTGGATAATTCATGGGTAGAGCCGAAGAATGTGAACTATACAAGTTAGCAATAACATTGATTAAATGAAGTAAAGGCTCCGGTGTATAGAGAAGACCTCACCGTTTAAGAAGTAACCATAGAAACGATGGAATCCACTATTTCTTTATCATTGCTATTTTTTAAGTACAATTTCGTATTTCGAGGTGAAATGCCTAGAAAAAATAAAAAATCGTGGTTGGGAAGGTTATAGTAGCCAAAGCCATTGGAATTTTTAGTTTATACATTGGAAAAATCCGTTTTGTTATTAATATACTAGGAAAGGGGCAAAAGAATAACTGAAAGAAAGGAAATCTATTAGTTATTCGTTAAAGTTTCATTTATTCAATGACCAGAATTAGACGGGGATATATCGCTCGGAGACGTAGAACAAAAATTCGTTTATTTGCATCAAGCTTTCGGGGGGCTCATTCAAGACTTACTCGAACTATTACTCAACAAAAAATAAGAGCTTTGGTTTCGGCTCATCGGGATAGGGATAGGCAAAAAATAAATTTTCGTCGTTTGTGGATCACTCGAATAAATGCAGCAATTCGTGAAAGGGGGGTATGCTATAGTTATAGTAGATTAATAAATGATCTGTACAAGAGACAGTTGCTTCTTAATCGTAAAATACTTGCACAAATAGCTATATCAAATAGGAATTGTCTTTATATGATTTCCAATGAGATCATAAAAGA